AAAATTCCCATTCTGTTTTGAATTGAAAGGGTAAAAGAAAAGAAGGGGAAATTATTAGCTATTGTAGGTTTTCAGAGACTATCAAATCAATAAAAGGAGTCGATCCAATAAAAAAGGAAGATCTCTTTAGAAAAGGAATCCATGGAGTGGGATTCAATTTCAAGATGCAAGTACAATAAAGAAAGTTGAGCAATCAATCTCGCCCTAACAAAAAGCGGGGAAAATACTGTCATCTATTCTTTTTATTGTTTTGGCGGCGACATGGTCGAGTGGTAAGGCAGAGTTCTGTTTTGAATTGAAAGGGTAAAAGAAAAGAAGGGGAAATTATTAGCTATTGTAGGTTTTCAGAGACTATCAAATCAATAAAAGGAGTCGATCCAATAAAAAAGGAAGATCTCTTTAGAAAAGGAATCCATGGAGTGGGATTCAATTTCAAGATGCAAGTACAATAAAGAAAGTTGAGCAATCAATCTCGCCCTAACAAAAAGCGGGGAAAATACTGTCATCTATTCTTTTTATTGTTTTGGCGGCGACATGGCCGAGTGGTAAGGCAGAGGACTGCAAATCCTTTTTTCCCCAGTTCAAATCCGGGTGTCGCCTGGTAACAAACTCCAAATCCAGTATTTTTTTATTCTTTGAGATAACTTGCCAAATTTTGATTCATAAAAAATAAGTAGAGAAGGGGACTCGTGATATTTACTGGATTCACTGGATTATAAGCATATAAATCGAGAGGTTCTTTTCCCTCAAGCTCAAGTTATGTGAATACTTGAGACTGGTACTGCTGATATTCAATTCAAGGAAAGATTCTCTTAAAAAGGAATCATCAAATCTTAATAAGATAACCTTTCCACTACTAATGTAGTTTTTACTAACCAGGTCTAGTCTATTTTCCAATTTTTTAACGCAGACCAAGTAGGATTAGACCCAACAGGAATTGAAAGAGGGATATGTGATAAAGAATAACCTTTTTTTTTATTTCTATTCTATATTTTTCATTTTATACCTTTTATACCTATGACTTAATGAAGGGAAACAAAAAATAGGTCTTTTTTTTTTGTACATATTTTAGTCAAATTCCTTTGAGAATTCTAAAAAAAAAGCCACTGCATATTTTGCTTGTATTGAATTTTTCCTGATTCTACTATAAGAACAAGTTCTTAAATGGATTTATTGGATTTTTTTCATAAAGATTTTTCATAAAGATTGGGTACAAATCCCTTTTTGACTCTGCGCCATTAATTTCACTATTATTAATAAAAATTATAGAAAAAAAAAAATCAAGTTCTTAAATGGATTTATTGGATTTTTTTCATAAAGATTTTTCATAAAGATTGGGTACAAATCCCTTTTTGACTCTGCGCCATTAATTTCACTATTATTAATAAAAATTATAGAAAAAAAAAAAGAATAGAAGAATTGCTTCATATTTATAGAGATAGGGGACATAATTCACATGGATATAATAAGTCTTTCTTGGGCTGCTTTAATGGTAGTTTTTACATTTTCTCTTTCACTTGTAGTATGGGGTAGAAGTGGACTCTAGGAAGAGTAATACTATATTCATTTAGTTTTTTAGCCGAGAAATAAAAATTGGATCGATATAAAACAATTTGATATCGATATTTTCTTAAGTAATAAGAAGATTCAGTAATCAGAATAATCGATAGTATGGTAAAAAGATTCATTTCTTTCTACCATACTATCTCTAATCTAATAGAATGCTTCTTTTTCTAGTCTCGTCCGCGCATTTTCTTTCATTTCAAACGTGAAATGAAAATTGTTTTCCTTTTCTTTTTGAAATATTAATAAATAAGTTCAGTTTCAGTCAAATTAGTTACTTTGACTAACCGTTTTGACATAGATTATAAGTAAGAAAGCAGTTGGAACTAGAACGAATAATGCAGTAGCAATAAATGCGAGAATGTTTACTTCCATAATCTCATCGTTTCATTTTTTTACTTCGCAATAACTCGGGATTTAATCCCATAGAGATGATCAATATTTTGCCTGTAAATTCAATGGGATGAATTACATCTCGATGATATCGAATCAGGTCAATGTTATGAATAACAATATCTGGACTATGAAATCGACTCATTGTCGAGAATTGAATAGTATAACATAGGAAGATCTTTTATCCATACCGAATTCCAAATTGGATTCCTTATCTAATCAATCATTTATCCAAGAATACCTTGACTCTGTGACCCTATTTTTTTTTCTTTATTTTCTATAATCTTATGGCCTTTCTTGTATAATTATGCAATCTAGTATCTTATAACCGCGTTTACTTTACACTTAACTTACATAGTTTACAATGAAACCCAAAAAATAGAATTTCAATGAAAATTTGGTTTGTTTATGTTTCTAATGGGACTCCCTTTTTAATAATATTGTTTTCTTTTTCTCTTTTCTTGGAAACTCAAAAAGTGTGATATGATAAATATAAGTCCCGGTAAAAAATGGAAAAATTCCATAAAATTCCCTGAAGATTCCATCAAAGAAACTATTTTATAATTGTTTATTTCCTTGTAAATACCAATACCCTTTTAGGTAACTGAAAAAGGTTATGAATTACCCTGTTAATAGAAGATAGGGACCTCATTTTTCATTGAAATTGAATACCCTATTTCTTGTTCTTGACGCATGTATTAATAAGTAATGAAACACAGATAATATTCAAAATGAAGTATTAAATTTGAATGATATGTTTATGAGTTTTTTTTTGAATCTTGTGGAAAGGTATTCTATGTTTCTATGTTTACCAAAATTTACCAAAATTACTATGTTCAATTCATTTTCTATCGTAAACAAAAAAATTCTCTTTGTGCATATGCTACCAAAAAATGTAGGTTACTCTATTCCATTAAACAGATCAGAAATCATCGAAAAAGTATGATTCATACGAAATATATTGGAATTATGAATAGGATTCCATTCTATTCTAGCAATAATTGTATGAATCCACATATGTTTCTTTTTGGTACTAGTTGAAGAAAAGGAAATTCCCATATATATATTCTATTTTTTTACGAAATATAAGATAGATGTTGGGAGTTCAATTCTGCTATTTTCCCTTCTTCCCAGAGAATAGAGAGAGAAATTGATATATTTTTTATTGGATTTCGTCGGGACTGACGGGGCTCGAACCCGCAGCTTCCGCCTTGACAGGGCGGTGCTCTGACCAATTGAACTACAATCCCAAAAAAATCAAGCGTATCACATACATAAATTTATATAAATTTCAAATTGAATTCCAATTTTTTTTTGCCTTGGCTTTATACTTAACTTAAAGATTCTGATATGAATCAGAATCTTTATAGGAAGACATTAATTTGTGGGATAGGCGAATTTTTGGGCCGAGCTGGATTTGAACCAGCGTAGGCATCTTGCCAACGAATTTACAGTCCGCCCCCATTAGCCGCTCGGGCATCGACCCAGGAAGAATCCACTATAGGCTTATTTAGATTGATAATGACTCATTTCCTTTCGTAGTACCCTACCCCCAGGGGAATTCGAATCCCCGTTGCCTCCTTGAAAGAGAGATGTCCTAGACCACTAGACGATGGGGGCATACTTGCTTGATCAACAGTATATTGATACTATGCTCATAGTATGAGCAGTTTTTTTAAATTGTCAATACAATATAAGAATATGATTAGGTTCGAAGGATTCTTCCGTCTTTCATGATTCCATATAATTTTTTTATTTGTAATTTCTTTAAATTTCTTTAATTTATCTTCATAAAGATAAAGAATTATCTATTTCTTATATTTCTTATAAATCAATATAGATTATATATTTTTCAAAAATTATATTCAAATAAAAGACTAATATGAATCGAAAAGATGAATCGAATAAATTCGTCTTTCTATAATATGAAATTTCATGAATTTCATATTGAATATATTTATTCATATAAATTCATAAAATTATTTTCAAGATAAAAAAGAATCAATATTCATCAATTCAATCTAAATCAATAATATTGAAAGTAAAAAAAAAATAGGTTCAAATAAATCCTTTCCACTCTTCCATTCATTCTTTGAAATTGAAATAAGCATATATCTACTATCTCACGCTAAACCAATAAATTAAAAAACGATCAATATGAAAATAAGGAAAGAGATAGGAATAGAAAAGAAATAATAAAAAATGATTGAAAATTGTTTTTTTTTTTTAATTTCTAAGAAGTCAGTTAAGGGTAATAGTGCAATTTTTTTTTCATCACAAAATTCGATGAAATAGCTTGAATCTGTGTTGAATGAATAGGTACATAACATGTAAAAATGAAAAATTCCATTTCGTTCAAATGGTATAGTGGTAAATTCAATCAATTCAATTAGGGTTGGTCAAAAATTAATTGAATTGAATATGATATGAGTCTTATATATAACAAAATGATAAATAATCAATTATAATATATCTATCAATTAGAATCTATCTATATAGATAGATCTTATCTACATAGTTACTCAATTCAGTAATTTAATAAAATATGCCCCTTTAACTCAGCGGTAGAGTAACGCCATGGTAAGGCGTAAGTCATCGGTTCAAGTCCGATAAGGGGCTTTTTTTTTATTTTTAGATATTGAATTAATATATTGAATCTATTTATTATTATAGATTTTATTTAGATTTATATATCTATAGAATATAGAATTCTAAAAATATGTTATGTTCAAATTAGCAATTCTATTGAATATATTCAATATTCAAATGAATAATGATAAGTCGTCTCTTGAATTCCCAAAGATTCATTACTCTTTTTTTATTTGATTCATTATTCGAATAAAACAAAAGAAAAAGTAAGTGGACCTAACCCATTAAATCATGACGATATACACTATTCTGATATTTAAATATTAAAATTCGATAAAGAATAAGTTCGAAGGATCAATTTCTTTATTTAGACTAAACAAGAACCCGTCGATATTTCCGATGAAATCTTATCTTCTTTTATGGTTCCTATATATAGATATATAATTGGAACAAAT